TAAAAGACTTATATTATATAAAGTATGAAATAAATATGAAACCTACCATAAAAAATTAATATTTTTTAGGAATTTACGGCGTAAAGGGACGTATTTTTTTCTTTTAAGAAAAGTAATATCTATTTTGTACATTTCAATTTGAATTAGGGACTCCGCGTACAAATACAAGTGGTCAGTCATTAACTCCATATACACATCTAGTCATATATGTATTACCATTATGTATTACAAATTACAAAAAAATTACAATAACGAATAAAGAAAGAGGAGTTTTTAAAATGCGAGATCTAAAAACATATCTCTCCGTGGCACCGGTAGTAAGTACTCTATGGTTCGGGTCTTTAGCAGGTTTATTGATAGAGATCAATCGTTTTTTTCCGGATGCGTTGATATTCCCCTTTTTTTCATTCTAGTTATTGATTTTAATTCTAGTTATTGATATGGGAAGGGGGGAAGAAGATTAGAGATACAATCAAATATCTGTAACTAATCCCCCCTTGTTTTTTTTCTTTGTTTTTTTTTTTCTAACTTATTCTAAAAAAAAAACAAAGAAAAAGAGGTTTCGCCCTCAGTGAAACTATGAACTCGGGCCCAGGCTCAAATTTAATTAATAATATAATAGAGAATAGATTGGTGTGATGGTTGGGGCAACAATATCATACAAGATACTTAACTGAAAATGAAATACTGTACAATTATAAATATAGTTAGAAATCATTATATTACTTATTATTACTATATTGATATATTGATTGATATATTGATTGCAACGAAATCTTTCTTTCATAATTTGATGTCGAGTTACCTGTTTCTATTTTTTTGTTTTCGGCGCTTGCTTCGTATCGGAAAATTAAAGAATGTTAAGTTAATCAAAAACCAAAGGAGGTTCATGGCCAAGGGTAAAGATGTTCGAGTAACGGTTATTTTGGAATGTACCAGTTGTGTTCGAAATCGTGTTAATAAGGAATCAATGGGCATTTCCAGATATATTACTCAAAAGAATCGACACAATACGCCTAATCGATTGGAATTGAGAAAATTCTGTCCCTGTTGTTACAAACATACGATTCATGGGGAGATAAAGAAATAGATCGAACCGATCCGATCGTTCCTCGTGTGTCAGTCTTCCAAAGAAGATGAAAAATTACATATTATATATAACAATATATATAACATAAATATATATAACATATATTTATATTTATTTAAATATAAACAAACCAAATCCTATTTCGATCGGATCAAACATGATGTAGATGTAGAATTAAGAAATAGGGTTGGTATTTTCAGGATAAGGAATAAACAAACCATGGATAAATCCAAGCGAATCTTTCTTAAATCCAAGCGATCTTTTCGTAGGCGTTTGCCTCCGATCCAATCGGGGGATCGAATTGATTATAGAAACATGAGTTTAATTAGTCGATTTATTAGCGAACAAGGAAAAATATTATCTAGAAGGGTGAATAGATTGACCTTAAAACAACAACGATTAATTACTATTGCTATAAAACAAGCTCGTATTTTATCTCCGTTACCTTTTCTTAATAATGAGAAACAATTTGAAAAAAGCGAGTCAACCGCTAGAACTGCTGGTCTTAGAACCAGAAAAAAATAGGCTCACTCTTCAATTGAATCAAAATAAAATTCCAATACAAACTCAAATGCGGATTGACGTTTTTTTTTGTTCGAAAAATAGGAAAATCGAGATTTGATTGTCGTGTCGTAAGAAAAAAAAAATTGGAGAAGAAGAATAAATATTTTTTATTGAACGTGTTTCTTCATTTTGATGACTTTATTATATTTTATCATACTAATTTCTACTCTACCTTCCCAGAGTTCATTCTCCAGGGAACTCCATTTAAACTATTCCCACGGATTCCTCCCAATCTCTTTATTTTATAATCTCGTTGGAAATCATATAAAGACAACTCTTATTTAATATAGCTATTTGTGCAAGTATTTTACGATTAAGAAGCAACTGTCTCTTGTACAGATTGTGTATTAATTTGCTATAACTGAAGTATACTTTATTGTCGCGAATTACTGCATTTATTCGAGTGATCCACAAACGACGAAAATCTCTCTTTTGTCTACCTCTATCCCGATGAGCCGAAACCAAAGCTCTTATTTTCTGTTGAGTAATAGTACGAGTAAGTCTTGAATGAGCCCCTCGAAAGGTTGATGCAAATAAACGAATTTTTGTTCTACGTCTTCGAGCTATATACCCTCGTTTAATTCTGGTCATTGAATAAATGAAACTTTGATGAATAACTAATAGATTTCCTTTCTTTCAGTTATTCCCTTCCCGTGTCCTAGTCTATTAATAACAAAACGGATTCTTCCAATGTATAAAATAAAAATTCCAATGGCTTTTGCTACTATAACCTTCCCGACCACGATTTTTATTTTTTTTTTCTAGGCATTTCACCTATAAAAAAAATTGTATTGATACTAGATATCAAAAATACATAGTAAATAAAAAAGTAGTAAATATAAATGGATTTATAGTGGGTTCCATCGTTTCTATGGTTACTTCTTAAACGGTGAGGTCCTCTCTATACACCGGAGCCCCTTTTTCTTTCATTTAATAAATGTTATTGTTAACTTGTACAGTTCACACTCTTTGGCTCTACCTATAATTATCCAGTACTAAGTCTTTCACAATGAGATCTACTTATACAGTAACGGTATTTAATTATGAAGATTAGCTGAGTAGCTGACCCTATTAGTCCGTTCTTGCAAGAGTAAGGAATAATTTTCCCGCCTTTTTAAATAGGATTCCCCTGCTTAATGGATACCATTTGCTATCAATGGAGAATTCTTTCTCATCTTAAATTTTAAATTGAGGTGATTGGATTTGCACCAATGGAAACCATACATTTGATACCACAATAGAAAGATAGATCCTTTTTTTTTAGATATTGAATGCAGTTCTTCCAGTCTATCCTATTCACAGGTACTGATCGTTGATACTGGATCAATTGTTTTCTTTCTTTTGTCCTAGCCCATGATCTTAACGAGTCGCACATACACCCTAGTACATGTTCCTCGTCGCTGAGGACATCCCCCAAGAGCGGGGGATTTCGTGACATTTCTGATTGGCTGTCTTGTGTTTCTAATAAGTTGTTTAATAGTTGGCATGTTGAATCATATACATAATGGGCTGGTTTAGATCTATCTTAACCGGATGATTATGAATTATTTTATTTCTATATTATTAGATTAATGAATAGAATATTAAATCCGGTAATGAAGATAAAATATCAAATCACGAATTCGTGTGAAATCCTTGTTATTTTTTCTTTTTTATTCAGTCGCTACAAGATCAACAATTCCATGAGCTTGGGCTTCTGTTGCTGACATAAAAACATCTCTTTCCATGTCTTCGGATACAACCCATAAGGGTTTGCCTGTCCTTTGTACATAAACCCTTGTGATGGTTTCGCGCAGCTTCAGTAGCTCTTCCGCTTCCAAGATAAATTCTCCCGTCTGTGCCTCATAAAAAGAACTAGCAGGTTGATGAATCATTACCCTGATGATATAACATAATAAATAAATGTTTATTCTATCTCGCATGATGAAAGGTGAATAGATAAAGAATAATAAAAAAAAAGATATAATTGAACAACCGTACAGGCATCTTTTGCGCATTGCATACGGCTCTATAATGGAATTCACTTTTTTTTTTTACCTTACTTACATCGAAAATAAATATAGAGTCTATCAGACTCAGGTTGGTAAATGATCCAATAACCACCCTTCTTTTTGGAGTAGTTCAAAAATACTATGATGGCTCCGTTGCTTTATATATTTATTTCGTCCGTTATTTAGCAATCCCAAAGTTTCTTTTTTTTTTCAAATAAAAAAATCTTGTTTTTTTATTTTCATATTCTTTACATAACATAAAAATTGTTAAGATTAAGAGCCCTCGGCGTGAAAACAAAAAAGTTTGTGACGCTGAGCCTCCCGATAGATCGGATAAAATCGGAAATGCCTTTTATCTCATACTACTCTTTCGATACATAATTAAGGGTTTAAAAAAAAAATTTCTCATATCGAATTCGAAGTGCCATGCTATTATTACTTAATATTCATATTTCATATATCGCGAAGGCATAGTCTTCTTTTTTTCTCTCAAATCAAATAAAAAACTCATTGGCGCCAAGCGTGAGGGAATGCTAGACGTTTGGTAATTTCTCCTCCGACCAGAATAAAAGATCCCATTGAAGCGGCTAATCCCATGCATATTGTCTGTATATCTGGTCGCACAAATTGCATAGTATCATAAATAGCTACTCCGGGTATTACCCACCCGCCGGGAGAGTTTATAAACAAATACAGATCTTTGGTATCATCCTCTATACTCAGATATACCATAAGACCAATAAGTTGATTTGAGATCTCGCTATCGACCCCTTGGCCTAAAAAAAGTAATCTTTCTCGATAAAGTCGGTTGATTGGGATAAAGTTGTATCCCTTAGAAACCGTACATGCACCTTTTGATGCATACGGTTCAACAAAAATCACGAAAAAAAAAGAATCAATGTGTAGATGTAGATTATAGCGCTTTCTTTTTTTTCATAACAGGCTTTTTTTTTTAACTTATAGGTGCTTTTCTTTCATTTTTAAAGAAAGATGGGTTTTGGCCTGTTTTGTTTATCTATAAAAAAAATTACTAAACTTATCTAACTAACTTCTCATTGATGTATTGTTTCATCGAGATACAATCTAAATCGCGATGTAATTTTCTTGTTCCTGAATGGGCTTCTTCAATTTTTTTAGGTTTATGCTCTACTCCGAGTAAAGATCCGCCCGATTTGGATTTGCACATATAGGACAAATGCCCCAATACCGCGTCCTTTTGCTACGACTTCCTTTTTTTTTTTTCAATTTATTTCATGTCTTTCAACAAATATTCACCGCATTCATCATATTACTCGATTGATTTATAGTTTGAGATCACTTCTATATTATTCTATATTATAAATATATAAATAAATAGAATATGATATAACATAGTAAATATATTTATTACCAATTGGTTTTTTCTAAACGGAGCCTGGATACTTCGTTTTATTGGCCTAACCAAACCAACCATAAATTATTCTAATTGATAATATTAATCTGTATACCCTCCCGAAAAAATAGATCTAATTGCACTTCACGCTCCAAATTTTTGATAATTCAATCAATCTTTCTTGGGCGAAAGGGAGGATATCTCGATCGGGGAAGAGAACGGGGAAATACCGTATGACCCAACATATCTGACAAGTCGCACTATACGTCAATCCACAATGCATCTTCCTCTCCGGGACTTCGAAAAGGTACTCTTGGAACACCAATAGGCATTAAATAAAAGAAAAATTCAGTACTATATCTCACTTTGATGTGAAAGCGTAACAATGGGTTTATTGTGCTAATAATATTGGCCTTTATCATATTTTATTATCATAATTTATCCATAGATTGACTAAGTTCATAAAAAAAGAAGACAAAATGAATAAAGGGAAATTCTTACAAATAAGTCCTTTGAATGATGAACAAATATATATATGCATTCACTCATATAAAATGGTATCAACTCCCCTACCATTGCGTATTGGTACTTATCGGGTGTAGAATAGATCTGCTTCTTTTTGTTCCTACGAACAAAATAGTTTCATTATTACTAAAAGTAATTATTACGAAAAGAATTAAACAAATATTAATCCTTTACCCAAGATAATCCACTAAAAAGAGGGTCCACAGCATAGTTTTTTCCAATGCAATAAAGTTACATTGTGTCTATTTTTCGTTGATAAAGGGGTATTTCCATGGGTTTGCCTTGGTATCGTGTTCATACCGTCGTATTGAATGATCCCGGTCGTTTGATTTCTGTCCATATAATGCATACAGCTCTGGTTGCTGGTTGGGCCGGCTCGATGGCTCTATACGAATTAGCAGTTTTTGATCCTTCTGATCCTGTTCTTGATCCAATGTGGAGACAGGGTATGTTCGTTATACCCTTCATGACTCGTTTAGGAATAACCAATTCATGGGGTGGTTGGAGTATCACGGGGGGGACTGTAACGAATCCGGGTATTTGGAGTTACGAAGGTGTGGCCGGGGCACATATTGTGTTTTCTGGATTGTGCTTTTTGGCAGCTATCTGGCACTGGGTGTATTGGGATCTAGAAATATTTACTGATGAACGTACAGGCAAACCCTCTTTGGATTTGCCTAAGATCTTTGGAATTCATTTATTTCTATCGGGGGTGGCTTGCTTTGGTTTTGGTGCATTTCATGTAACAGGATTGTATGGTCCTGGAATATGGGTGTCCGATCCTTATGGACTAACCGGAAGGGTACAATCCGTAAATCCAGCGTGGGGTGTGGAGGGTTTTGATCCTTTTGTTCCGGGAGGAATAGCCTCTCATCATATTGCAGCAGGAACCTTGGGCATATTGGCGGGTCTATTCCATCTTAGTGTCCGCCCACCTCAACGCCTATACAAAGGATTACGTATGGGAAATATTGAAACCGTCCTTTCCAGTAGTATTGCTGCTGTCTTTTTTGCAGCTTTTGTAGTTGCTGGAACTATGTGGTATGGTTCAGCAACTACCCCGATTGAATTATTTGGTCCCACTCGTTATCAATGGGATCAAGGATACTTCCAACAAGAAATATATCGAAGAATTGGTGCTGGGTTAACTGAAAATCAAAGTTTATCTGAAGCTTGGTCTAAAATCCCTGAAAAACTAGCTTTTTATGATTACATCGGCAATAATCCGGCAAAGGGGGGGTTATTCAGAGCGGGCTCAATGGACAACGGGGATGGAATAGCTGTTGGTTGGTTAGGACATCCTATCTTTAGAGATAAAGAGGGGCGTGAACTTTTTGTACGTCGTATGCCTACTTTTTTTGAAACATTTCCGGTTGTTTTGGTAGACGGAGACGGAATTGTTAGAGCCGATGTTCCTTTTAGAAGGGCAGAATCAAAATATAGTGTCGAACAAGTAGGTGTAACCGTCGAGTTCTATGGCGGCGAACTCAACGGAGTCAGTTATAGTGATCCTGCTACTGTGAAAAAATATGCTAGACGTGCTCAATTGGGTGAAATTTTTGAATTAGATCGTGCTACTTTGAAATCTGATGGTGTTTTTCGTAGCAGTCCAAGGGGTTGGTTTACTTTTGGGCATGTTTCGTTTGCTTTGCTCTTCTTCTTCGGACACATTTGGCATGGTGCTAGAACCTTGTTTAGAGATGTTTTTGCTGGTATTGATCCAGATTTAGATGCTCAAGTGGAATTTGGAGCATTCCAAAAACTTGGAGATCCAACTACAAGAAGACAAGTAGTCTGATACAATATTGCTTTGTTACTTTTCGTTTTTATTTTCTTTTTGTGATTAGATATAGGGTACCGGATAAATCTTGATTTGAATCACTGCCCTTTCTTTGACTCTTGTTCTTTATTTATCCGGGAGACGATCCCAAATAAACAGGTATGGAAGCTATAATTGTAAACCACGATCGAATCTATGGAAGCATTGGTTTATACATTCCTTTTAGTCTCAACTCTAGGAATAATTTTTTTCGCTATCTTTTTTCGAGAACCACCTAAAGTTCCAACTAAAAAGGTGAAATGATTTTTCATTATTTCAATTGAAAGTAACGATCCTCCCAATATTGGGAGGATCGTTACTTCAACTAGTCCCCGTGTTCCTCGAATGGATCTCTTAGTTGTTGAGAGGGTTGCCCAAAAGCAGTATATAAGGCGTACCCAGTAAAACTTACAAGTAAACCAGATAAAAAGATGGCAACTAGGGTTGCTGTTTCCATTATTATATAGTTTTAAGACATTATATAGTTTTAAGACCGCAATGGATCTATGATAAGATCATTTATTTACAATAGAATGGTATACAAAGTCAACAGATCTTACTGAATATAAAATATTATGGCTACACAAACCGTTGAGGGTAGTTCTAGATCTGGCCGCCCAAAACGAACTAATGCAGGGAGTTTATTGAAACCATTGAATTCAGAATATGGTAAAGTAGCTCCTGGGTGGGGAACTACTCCTTTGATGGGTCTCGCAATGGCTCTATTTGCGATATTCCTATCTATTATTTTGGAGATTTATAATTCTTCCATTTTACTGGATGGAATTTCAATGAATTAGATTCACAAGAACCATTAACTAGCTTTTTCAACTCAATACAAAGAGAAGCGTTTAGGGTTCTGATTTTTATCCCATTTTATTTTGGTAGTTCGACCGTGGAATTTCTTTGTTTCTGTATTTCCGGAATATGAGTGTGTGACTTGGCATAATTGATCCTATGGATAGTATGGAGAATGGGTCTGTCATCTTGATAGAGATGGTTTTACTTCGTCGGATATTCATTCTAGTATCTGGAGCACGGAATATATGAAATAGATTACAAAGTATTAGAACTATGATTCATACTTAATAGTCAGACCTCGTAGCCGGACTTCAAATTTTTTTTTCAAAGAGTTATAATTTTTATTCTTTCAAACTTTCGTTTATGCTTAGTTTGATCAAAGGACAAAGGTTTCTTTGAATTTTTAGTCAGTATATCTATCCATTGAATAAGTGATGATCCACGGGTTCTTACTCAGGGAATTTTGGGACTTAGCTTGAAAGGGTTTTATTGAATCATCGTGGTTCTAGTATGAATCTGAGGTTTTAATCAATTCATAGGGTCTTAACAAGAGAATTCCTATCAATAATAAAGAAAACAGCAGTAAAGACGCATTACACATAAATAATAACAAAGAAAATAGGGAAATAGAAGATTCAAGAGGCCTATAACGATCAATATATAGACGAATGAGCCAACTTGATTTTTTGGCATTATAACCACAAAGAAGAGCTTTCGGATTTTTATTCTTTCGTATCTTCAGAATGAATCATATAATTAAGAAATTTAAAACTTTCTATTACACACATCCGTTATAACTAGTATTTGGGTGTTTATGTTTGAGCCGTACGAGATGAAATTTTCATATACGGTTCTCAGGGGGGGGTCTCCTTGATTTACCTATCTCAATAAAATCTATGATTGGTTCGAAGAACGTCTTGAAATTCAGGCAATTGCCGATGATATAACTAGTAAATATGTTCCTCCTCACGTCAACATATTTTATTGTCTAGGAGGAATTACGCTTACTTGTTTTTTAGTACAAGTAGCTACAGGGTTTGCTATGACTTTTTATTATCGTCCGACCGTTACAGAGGCTTTTGCTTCTGTTCAATATATAATGACTGAAGCTAATTTTGGTTGGTTAATCCGATCAGTTCATCGATGGTCGGCAAGTATGATGGTCCTAATGATGATCCTGCACGTATTTCGTGTGTATCTCACCGGTGGCTTTAAAAAACCTCGCGAATTAACTTGGGTTACAGGTGTGGTTTTAGGTGTATTGACTGCATCTTTTGGCGTAACTGGTTATTCCTTACCTCGGGACCAAATTGGTTATTGGGCAGTAAAAATTGTAACAGGCGTACCAGACGCTATTCCTGTAATAGGCTCACCCCTGGTAGAGTTATTACGCGGAAGTGCTAGTGTGGGACAATCCACTTTGACTCGTTTTTATAGTTTACACACTTTTGTATTACCTCTTCTTACTGCCGTATTTATGTTAATGCACTTCCCAATGATACGTAAGCAAGGTATTTCTGGTCCTTTATAAAGAATATATATACCATCGATATTTGTAATCAATCATTTATCACTTGGGGTAGGAACAATAGTATTTCATTGCTACAAATATGGATTATTGAAAAGAATAAGACATGTATTGGGATATTTCTCTTCAACTCTACAAAAATGTATTATTTTTTTGACACTCATAGTTGAAGCGAATTTTCCGAAGATAAAATGGATTATGGGAGTGTGTGACTTGAACTATTGATCGGGCCTTGCAGATATATGCCCTTATCTATCTGCCGCATTTGAATTCACAACAAAAAAAAATGTGTCTTTGTTCCAACCACCGC